GTTAATGTAGCTTAAACCATATAAAGCAAGGCACTGAAAATGCCTAGATGAGTTCTCCACTCCATAAACACATAGGTTTGGTCCTGGCCTTATTATTAGTTATCAGCAGGCCTACACATGCAAGTAACCGCACACCAGTGAGAATGCCCTTTAGATATTATTAATTAAACTCATTATCAACAGGAGCGGGTATCAAGCACACTAATATAGCAGCTCATGACACCTTGCTAAACCACTCCCCCACGGGTTACAGCAGTGACAAAACTTAAGCAATAAACGAAAGTTTGACTAAGTTATACTGATAAAATTAGGGTTGGTAAATTTCGTGCCAGCCACCGCGGTCATACGATTAACCCAAACTAATAATTTACGGCGTAAAGTGTGTTTAAGACAAACTACAAATAAAGTTAAATTTTACCTAAGCTGTAAAATGCTCCAGCTAAAAATAAAATAAACCACGAAAGTGACTTTAATACTTCTGAAGCCACGACAGCCAAGACACAAACTGGGATTAGATACCCCACTATGCTCGGCCCTAAACTTAAGTAATCCAACAATAAACAATATTACTCGCCAGAGAACTACAAGCAACAGCTTAAAACTCAAAGGACTTGGCGGTGCTTTATACCCATCTAGAGGAGCCTGTTCTATAATCGATAAACCCCGTTAAACCTCACCCCCTCTTGCTAATACAACCTATATACCGCCATCCTCAGCAAACCCTACCAAGGCCATAAAGTAAGCACAAACATATGACATAAAAACGTTAGGTCAAGGTGTAGTCTATGAGGTGGAAAGAAATGGGCTACATTTTCTTATAACAGAACAACAATTACAGTAATCTTTATGAAACGAAAGACCAAAGGAGGATTTAGCAGTAAGTTAAGAATAGAGTGCTTAACTGAATAAGGCCATGAAGCGCGCACACACCGCCCGTCACCCTCCTCAAATTCAACTCACCCATTTCCTAATAATGAACCTTAATTTGTAAGAGGAGACAAGTCGTAACAAGGTAAGCGTACTGGAAAGTGTGCTTGGAATATTCAAAGTGTAGCTTAACCTAAAGCACCCGGCTTACACCCAGAAGATTTCACAGCAACGTGACCGCTTTGAAACTAATCTTAGCCTGACTCCACCCCACTCCACAACAAATTTATGTCCTTTAACCAAAACATTTACCACAATAAGCAATAGTATAGGAGATAGAAATTATATTCAGCGCTATAGAGAACAGTACCGCAAGGGAAAAATGAAAGAACTAAACCTAAAGTATAAAAAAGCAAAGCTAAACTCTTGTACCTTTTGCATAATGACTTAACTAGAACAATTTGACAAAAAGAACTTTAGTCAAGGAACCCGAAACCAGACGAGCTACTCATAAACAGCTATTCAAGAGCACACTCATCTATGTGGCAAAATAGTGAGAAGATTTATAAGTAGAGGTGAAAGGCCTATCGAGCCTGGTGATAGCTGGTTATCCAGGAAAGAATTTTAGTTCAACTTTAAATTAACCTAAAGTAATTCGTTAAACCTCATGCTAATTTAAATGTTATTCTAAAGAGGGACAGCTCTTTAGACCAGGCTACAACCTTTAGTACAGAGTAAATAATATCAATACCATAGTTGGCCTAAAAGCAGCCACCAATTAAGAAAGCGTTCAAGCTCAACACACAACAACTACTCAATTCAATAAATATAAATATATCTCCTACTAATCAACTGGATTAATCTATTATTTTATAGAAGCAATACTGTTAATATGAGTAACAAGAATATTAATTCTCCTAGCATAAGCTTATACCAGACCGGATGCCCACTGGTAATTAACAATCAGATAAAGATATTCATTCTACAAGCCCTTTATCTTAAATTACTGTTAACCCAACACAGGCATGCATTAAGGAAAGATCAAAAAAAGTAAAAGGAACTTGGCAAAACTTAACCCCGCCTGTTTACCAAAAACATCACCTCCAGCCTATTGAATATTGGAGGCACCGCCTGCCCAGTGACACATGTTCAACGGCCGCGGTATCCTGACCGTGCAAAGGTAGCATAATCACTTGTTCTTTAATTAAGGACTTGAATGAATGGCTACACGAGGGTTCAACTGTCTCTTACTTTTAATCAGTGAAATTGACCTTCCCGTGAAGAGGCGGGAATACATCAATAAGACGAGAAGACCCTATGGAGCTTAAATAACATAATTCAAGTAAATACATTTAAGTCTAACAAAGATATAAAATAACATTTACCTATGAATTAGAAATTTCGGTTGGGGTGACCTCGGAGCATAATACAACCTCCGAACAATTTTAACTTAGACCTAACCAGTCAAGGTACACATATAACACATCAATTGACCCAAATTAATTTGATCAATGGAACAAGTTACCCTAGGGATAACAGCGCAATCCTATTATAGAGTCCATATCGACAATAGGGTTTACGACCTCGATGTTGGATCAAGACACCCTAATGGTGCAGCCGCTATTAACGGTCCGTTTGTTCAACGGTTAAAGTCTTACGTGATCTGAGTTCAGACCGGAGCAATCCAGGTCGGTTTCTATCTATTTAATTTTTCTCCTAGTACGAAAGGACAAGAGAATAAAGGACCAACTCAAACCCAGTGCCCTAAACATAATAGATGCAATAAACTTAATCTAATATGCTAATTAATTCATTACCCAAGATAAGGGTTGGTTAGGATGGCAGAGCCCGGTAATTGCATAAAACTTAAACCTTTATTGTCAGAGGTTCAACTCCTCTTCTTAACATTAATGTTTATAGTTAACTTACTCCTCCTCATTATTCCTATTATCCTAGCCATAGCATTCTTTACCTTAATTGAACGAAAAATCTTAGGCTATATGCAACTCCGAAAAGGACCTAACATCGTAGGCCCACATGGTTTACTACAACCTTTTGCTGACGCAGTAAAATTATTTATTAAAGAACCACTACGACCATTAGCCTCCTCAATATCACTTTACACTATTGCACCTACCCTGGCACTATCAATCGCACTAATTATGTGAATTCCCATACCATTTCCACTACCTCTAATCAATATAAATATAGGACTTTTATTTATACTGGCCACATCAAGTCTAGCAGTATACTCAATTTTATGATCCGGATGAGCATCCAATTCAAAATACGCCCTAATTGGAGCCCTACGAGCAGTAGCACAAACAATTTCATATGAAGTAACCCTTGCTATCATCCTCCTGTCAATCATCCTAATAAGTGGATCATTTACCCTCTCTAACCTAACTACAACTCAAGAATACCTCTGATTAATTGTTCCATCATGACCATTAACCATAATATGATTTATCTCCACATTAGCAGAAACAAACCGAGCCCCCTTCGACTTAACAGAAGGAGAGTCTGAACTAGTATCAGGATTTAACGTTGAATATGCTGCAGGGCCATTCGCCCTATTCTTTATAGCCGAGTATACAAACATCATCATAATAAATGCTTTAACCACAATCATTTTTTTAGGTATACCATATAATCCCCACATACCAGAAATATATACAATAAATTTCACTATCAAAACCCTCCTACTAGCCATATTATTTCTATGAGTACGAGCATCTTACCCCCGATTTCGATATGACCAACTAATACACTTACTATGAAAAAATTTCCTTCCCTTAACACTATCATTATGCATATGGTACATCTCACTACCCATTTCAACATCAAGCATCCCCCCACAAATATAGAAACATGTCTGATAAAAGAATTACTTTGATAGAGTAAATAATAGAGGTTTAAATCCTCTTGTTTCTAGAGTAATAGGCATTGAACCTATCCCTAAGGATTCAAAATCCACCGTGCAACCAATATACACCATACTCTACCATACAGTAAGGTCAGCTAAATAAGCTATCGGGCCCATACCCCGAAAATGTTGGTTTAAACCCTTCCCGTACTAATTAAACCTCCAATCCTCATAATTATTATAATAACAATCTTTACAGGCACCATACTTACAATAATCAGCTCACATTGACTCCTAATCTGAATCGGATTAGAAATTAATATACTATCAATTATTCCAATATTAACAAATAACCCAAAACCACGATCCACAGAAGCAGCTACCAAATATTTCCTTACACAAGCAACAGCCTCCATACTACTAATATTTACCATTGTATTTAACGCCATACACTCGGGCCAATGAACTATCACTAACATTAATCTTAATAATATATTAACCTCTTTCACAATAATCATTGCCTTAACAATAAAACTAGGAATAACCCCTTTTCACTTCTGAGTCCCCGAAGTCACACAAGGAGTTTCATTAATAACAGGCATACTATTATTAACATGACAAAAACTAGCCCCCATCTCTATCATAATTCAAATATACCCCGCAATTAACCTAAATATCATTATATTAATTGCCCTACTATCAATCCTAGCCGGTGGCTGAGGAGGACTAAATCAAACTCAATTACGAAAAATTCTAGCATATTCATCAATCGCACATATAGGATGAATAATAGCTATCCTTATATTCTGTCCATCCTTAACAATATTAAATCTTTATATCTACCTAATATTAACAATTACTATATTCACAATATTAAATATAAATACAAACACAACCACCTTAACCTTATCAAACCTATGAAGCAAATCACCGACAATTACCACAATAATCCTAATCTCCCTATTATCCCTAGGAGGTCTACCTCCTCTTACAGGTTTCATTCCCAAATGAATCATCATTCAAGAACTTACAAAAAATAATAACATCACTATAGCTACAATTATAGCTATCATAGCACTTCTAAACTTATATTTCTACATACGACTAATTTATTCTACTTCCCTAACCCTATTCCCAACACCTAACAACATCAAAATAAAATGACAATTCCAACTCAAAAAACGATCTTTACTCCTATCACCACTAATTATCCTTTCCACTTTATCCCTTCCACTATCACCAGTATTCTCAACCCTAAACTAGAAATTTAGGTTAAATAGACCAAGAGCCTTCAAAGCCCTAAGAAAGTATTTAATTACTTAATTTCTGCAAATAAGGACTGCAAGAATCTATCCTACATCAGTTGAATGCAAATCAACTACTTTAATTAAGCTAAATCCTCACTAGATTGGTGGGCTATAATCCCACGAAACTTTAGTTAACAGCTAAACACCCTAATCAACTGGCTTCAATCTACTTCTCCCGCCGCTCAGGAAAAAAAGGCGGGAGAAGCCCCGGCAGGATTGAAGCTGCTTCTTTGAATTTGCAATTCAATATGAAAATTCACCTCAGAGCTTGGTAAAAAGAGGGTTTAACCTCTGTCTTTAGATTTACAGTCTAATGCTTACTCAGCCATTTTACCTTGTACTTATGTTCATTAACCGCTGGTTCTATTCAACAAATCATAAAGACATCGGAACCCTTTACCTTTTATTTGGGGCTTGAGCCGGGATAGTAGGAACAGCCCTAAGCCTTCTCATCCGCGCAGAACTCGGCCAACCAGGAGCCCTACTGGGTGATGATCAAATTTATAACGTAATTGTAACTGCCCACGCATTTGTCATAATTTTCTTTATGGTAATACCAATTATAATTGGTGGCTTCGGCAATTGATTGATTCCATTAATAATCGGGGCTCCAGACATGGCATTTCCACGAATAAATAATATAAGTTTTTGACTTTTACCACCATCTTTTTTACTTCTCCTCGCTTCCTCAATAGTAGAAGCAGGCGCAGGTACAGGATGAACGGTATATCCACCTTTAGCAGGAAACTTGGCCCATGCAGGAGCATCAGTAGATTTAACTATTTTTTCTTTACACCTGGCCGGTGTATCTTCAATCTTAGGGGCTATTAACTTTATTACTACAGTAATTAATATGAAACCTCCAGCCATATCACAATATCAAACCCCTTTATTTGTATGATCGGTAGTAATCACTGCTGTACTCTTACTCCTGTCTTTGCCAGTATTAGCAGCAGGAATTACTATACTCTTAACCGATCGAAACCTAAATACTACTTTCTTTGATCCTGCGGGGGGAGGTGATCCAATCTTATATCAACATTTATTTTGATTCTTTGGACATCCAGAAGTATATATTCTAATTCTCCCAGGCTTTGGTATAATTTCTCACATCGTCACTTACTACTCAGGTAAAAAAGAACCCTTTGGATATATGGGCATAGTCTGAGCCATAATATCTATTGGTTTCTTAGGGTTTATTGTATGAGCCCACCACATGTTTACTGTAGGAATGGATGTTGACACCCGTGCATACTTTACATCTGCCACTATAATTATTGCAATTCCTACCGGTGTAAAAGTTTTTAGCTGACTAGCTACCCTGCATGGAGGTAATATTAAATGATCGCCCGCTATACTATGAGCATTAGGATTTATTTTTCTTTTCACAGTAGGAGGCTTAACAGGAATTGTACTCGCTAATTCGTCGCTAGACATCGTACTTCACGATACATACTACGTAGTAGCTCATTTCCATTATGTGTTATCAATAGGAGCAGTATTTGCTATTATAGGAGGCTTCGTACACTGATTCCCTTTATTCTCAGGTTACACTCTAGACGACTCCTGAGCCAAAATTCACTTCGCAATTATATTTGTAGGTGTAAACATAACATTTTTCCCCCAACATTTTTTAGGTTTAGCAGGTATACCTCGACGTTACTCTGACTACCCTGATGCATATACTATATGAAATACAGTCTCATCTATCGGTTCTTTTATCTCTTTAACAGCAGTAATACTAATAATTTTCATAATCTGAGAAGCTTTTTCATCAAAACGTGAAGTCTATATAGTAGACCTAACTCCAACAAACCTAGAATGACTTCATGGCTGCCCCCCACCTTATCATACATTTGAAGAGCCTGCTTATGTAAAAGCTTCATTAAGAAAGGAAGGAATTGAACCCCCTATAATTGGTTTCAAGCCAACCACATAACCATTATGACTTTCTCCATGGAAGATATTAGTAAAATTATAACATAACTTTGTCAAAGTTAATTTATAGGTTAAACCCCTATATATCTTTATGGCCTGCCCAGCCCAATTAGGATTCCAAGACGCCGCTTCCCCAATCATGGAAGAACTTGTATATTTCCACGACCATACCCTTATAATTGTATTTTTAATTAGCTCATTAGTCCTATACATTATTTCCCTTATGCTTACCACAGAGCTTACTCATACAAGCACTATAGACGCTCAAGAAGTGGAAACAGTATGAACAATTTTACCAGCAGTTATCTTAATCCTTATTGCCCTTCCATCATTACGCATTTTATATATAATAGATGAAATTACAACCCCGTCCCTTACTCTTAAGACCATAGGTCATCAGTGATATTGAAGCTATGAATATACAGACTATGAAAGCTTATGCTTTGACTCATATATAACCCCTCCATTAGAACTTGATCCAGGAGAACTACGATTATTAGAAGTAGATAATCGAGTAGTATTACCAACAGAAATATCTATCCGCATACTCATCTCTTCAGAAGACGTATTACATTCATGAACTGTCCCATCTTTAGGTGTAAAAACAGATGCTATCCCAGGACGTCTAAATCAAGCAACCCTAATGACTTCTCGTCCAGGTATCTACTATGGTCAATGCTCAGAAATCTGTGGTGCAAACCACAGCTTTATACCAATTGTGCTCGAGCTAGTTCCACTAAAGCACTTTGAGGAATGACTACTATCTACACTGTAGTATCACTGTGAAGCTAACAAGCATTAACCTTTTAAGTTAAAGATTGAAAGTCCTTAAATCTTTCCACAGTGAAATGCCACAATTAGACACATCAACATGACTAATCACAATTTTATCTATAATTATAACTCTATTTATCATTTTTCAATTGAAAATCTCAAAATTCAATTTTCCACTAGGCCCTAAATCTAAAAATAACAAAAAATATCAATTTATCAACCCTTGAGAAACAAAATGAACGAAAATTTATTCGCCTCATTCATTGTCCCAACAATCGTAGGAATCCCCATTGTAATTATTATTATTATATTTCCAAGTATTTTTCTCCACAACCCTTACCGTCTCATCGGTAACCGATTAATATCCTTACAACAATGATTAATTAAATTAGTACTTAAACAAATAATGGCAATACATAACATCAAAGGACGAACCTGATCACTTATATTAATATCACTAATTTTATTTATTGGCTCTACAAATCTACTAGGCCTTCTACCTCATTCATTTACCCCTACCACTCAACTATCCATAAATCTAGGTATAGCTATCCCCCTATGAGCAGCTGCAGTAGTTATAGGTTTTCGTCACAAAATAAAAGCATCCCTAGCCCACTTCTTACCTCAAGGTACACCCATTCCCCTCATCCCCATACTAATTATTATCGAAACTATTAGTCTTTTTATTCAACCTATAGCTCTAGCCGTCCGACTAACAGCCAATATCACAGCAGGTCACCTATTAATTCACTTAATTGGTGGAGCTACTATGGTACTAACTTCAATCAGCCCAACCGTCTCCTCAATTACATTTATCATCTTAATCCTTCTTACAATCCTTGAATTTGCCGTTGCTCTCATTCAAGCGTATGTATTTACCTTATTAGTAAGTCTCTATTTACATGATAACACCTAATGACCCACCAAACTCACGCCTACCATATAGTTAACCCCAGTCCATGACCCCTTACAGGAGCTTTCTCCGCCCTACTAATAACATCCGGTCTTGCTATGTGATTTCACTTCAACTCAACCACCCTCCTATCATTAGGCATATTAACCAATCTATTAACAATATACCAATGATGACGAGACATTGTACGAGAAGGCACATTCCAAGGACATCACACCTCCATCGTCCAAAAAGGCCTACGATATGGAATAATTCTCTTTATTATCTCTGAAATTTTCTTTTTCGCGGGCTTCTTCTGAGCTTTTTATCATTCAAGTTTAGCCCCTACCCCAGAACTAGGCGGTTGCTGACCCCCAACAGGTATTAACCCCCTTAATCCTTTAGAAGTCCCTTTACTAAATACAGCTGTCCTTTTGGCCTCAGGAGTAACTATCACATGAGCTCACCATAGTTTAATAGAAGGTGACCGCACAAGTATATTACAATCCCTACTTATTACTATTATCTTAGGTATTTATTTTACACTTTTACAAGCCTCAGAATATTTCGAAACATCATTCACAATTTCAGATGGAGTATATGGCTCAACATTTTTTATAGCAACAGGATTCCACGGATTACATGTTATTATTGGATCTACTTTCCTTACCATTTGCTTTTTTCGTCAATTAAAATTTCACTTTACCTCTAACCATCACTTCGGTTTCGAAGCCGCAGCCTGATATTGACACTTCGTAGATGTAGTCTGACTGTTCCTTTACGTATCAATCTACTGATGAGGCTCCTATTCTTTTAGTATTAATTAGTACAGTTGACTTCCAATCAATTAGCTTCGGTATAAACCCGAAAAAGAATAATTAACCTCCCATTAACTCTTATAATCGATATTATTTTAGTCCTAGTACTTGTTACAATCGCATTCTGATTACCCCAACTAAACATGTATGCAGAAAAAAACAACCCCTACGAATGCGGTTTTGATCCTATAGGATCTGCTCGTTTACCATTCTCTATAAAATTTTTTCTGGTAGCAATTACATTTCTTCTATTTGATCTAGAAATCGCACTCCTCCTACCACTTCCATGAGCATCCCAATCAAATAACCTTAAAATCACAGTAGCAATAGCCCTCATGCTAATTATTATCTTGGCCCTAGGTCTCGTTTATGAATGACTACAAAAAGGACTAGAATGAGAAGAATAAAATGGTAATTAGTTTAAACTAAAATAACTGATTTCGACTCATTAGATTATGATAAATCATAATTACCAATGTGCCATCAATCTCCATTAACATTAACTTGGCTTTTGCCGCCGCTCTGCTAGGCATACTAATATTTCGTTCCCACATAATATCATCTCTACTATGCTTAGAAGGCATAATATTATCAATATTTATTTTAAGTACCCTGACCATCTTAAATATACAATTTACAATATCTTTTACCATACCCATCTTACTATTAGTCTTCGCAGCCTGTGAAGCCGCCATCGGCTTAGCCCTATTAGTTATAGTTTCAAATAACTATGGTTTAGACTATATTCAAAATCTCAATCTCCTTCAATGCTAAAAATTATCATCCCAACAATCATATTATTCCCAGTAATCTGATATTCCAACAGCACCATAATCTGAATTAACATAACTTCCTACAGCTTAATAATCAGCATCATAACTCTACCTTTACTAAACCAAACTGAAAACAACAGCAACAACTTCTCACTTATATTCTTCTCCGACTCACTATCCTCACCCCTTCTAATACTAACAGTATGATTGCTCCCACTAATAATTATAGCTAGTCAACACCACCTTACAAAAGAACCTTTAATGCGAAAAAAATTGTATCTATCTATACTAACTTTTTTACAAACATTCTTAATTATAACATTCACAGCCACCGAATTAATCTTATTCTATATCCTTTTTGAAGCCACACTAATCCCAACCCTCATTATTATTACCCGATGAGGTAACCAAACAGAACGACTAAACGCAGGTCTATACTTCTTATTCTATACTCTTATTGGATCCCTACCATTATTAGTGGCACTAATTTATGTACAAAATTCTCTAGGATCACTAAATTACTTAGTAATAAACATATGATCTCAAGACATACCCAACTTATGATCTAGTAACTTACTATGATTAGCATGCATCATAGCATTCATAGTTAAAATACCCCTATATGGCCTACACCTATGACTGCCCAAAGCACATGTAGAAGCCCCTATTGCCGGATCCATAGTCCTTGCAGCCGTATTACTAAAATTGGGTGGCTATGGCATACTACGCCTCACCATAATCTTAAACCCAACAACAAAAATCATAGCATATCCTTTTATTATATTATGCCTATGAGGTATAATTATAACCAGCTCAATTTGCTTACGACAAACAGACCTAAAATCACTAATCGCTTACTCATCAGTCAGCCACATAGCATTAGTTATTGTAGCAATCCTCATACAAACACCATTAAGCTTTATAGGCGCCACAGCCCTTATAATTGCACACGGCCTAACATCATCAATATTATTTTGCCTTGCAAATTCAAACTACGAACGTATCCACAGCCGAACAATACTACTAGCGCGAGGACTTCAAGCCTTCCTACCTCTAATAGCCACCTGATGGTTACTAGCCAGCCTAACTAATCTAGCCCTACCCCCATTCATTAATCTAATTGGAGAATTATTCGTAATCATAGCCTCTTTTTCATGATCAAACCTTACAATCACTATAACAGGTCTTAATATACTCATTACTGCCCTCTACTCGCTTTACATGCTTACCATAACACAACGAGGTAAATTTACATACCATATTTACAATATTAAACCTTCATACACACGAGAAAACACTTTAATATCTATACATATATTACCCCTCATTATGTTAACCCTTAACCCTAAAATCATTATAGGACTGACATACTGTAAATATAGTTTAAACAAAACTCTAGATTGTGAATCTAACAATGAAGACTTAAATCCTTCTATTTACCAAAAGAGAGTGTAATAATAGAACTGCTAATTCTATTTCCCATATATAAAAATATGGCTCTCTTGACTTTTAAAGGATAGAAGTTATCCGTTGGTCTTAGGAGCCAAAAAATTGGTGCAACTCCAAATAAAAGTAATAAATCTATTCACTTCATTTATATTAGTTACGTTAATCATTCTCTCTTTACCCCTAATAACCAACACACTAAATATTCACAAAAACACACCCTACGCATCATATGTGAAACTATCAATCGCATGCGCATTCATTACCAGCACCATCCCTACAACATTATTTATTTTCTCAGGGCAAGAAGCAATTATCTCCAACTGACATTGAATAATTATTCAAACCCTAAAATTAACTCTTAGCTTCAAACTAGACTACTTCTCAATACTATTTATCCCAGTAGCATTATTTGTTACTTGATCAATTATAGAATTCTCAATATGATATATACACGCCGACCCTAACATTAACCAATTCTTTAAATATTTACTTATATTCCTTATTACTATACTTATTTTAGTAACTGCTAACAACTTATTTCAACTATTCATTGGATGAGAAGGTGTGGGAATCATATCCTTCCTACTAATTGGATGATGATATGGACGAACAGACGCTAATACAGCAGCCCTTCAAGCAATTCTGTACAATCGTGTCGGAGACATTGGATTTATCCTAACCATAGCATGGTTTCTCATATACTCTAACACATGAGAATTTCAACAATTATTCATACTAGATTATAATATAAATATATTACCACTAATCGGTTTGCTAATTGCAGCCACAGGAAAATCAGCCCAATTTGGTTTACACCCATGACTTCCCTCAGCAATAGAAGGACCAACACCTGTTTCAGCCCTACTTCACTCCAGCACTATAGTAGTCACAGGTATTTTCCTTCTAATTCGATTTCATCCCTTAATAGAAAACAATAACAATATCCAAACACTAATATTATGCTTAGGTGCTATCACAACACTATTCACAGCAATCTGTGCCCTAACACAAAATGACATTAAAAAAATTGTAGCCTTTTCTACCTCGAGCCAGTTAGGCTTAATAATAGTTACTATAGGAATCAACCAACCATACCTAGCTTTCCTACATATTTGTAATCATGCTTTCTTCAAAGCAATACTATTTATGTGCTCCGGCTCTATTATCCACAACCTAAACGATGAACAAGATATTCGAAAAATAGGAGGACTATTCAAAGCTATACCATTTACCTCATCCTCCCTTATTATTGGAAGCCTAGCCCTCACAGGCATACCCTTTCTCACAGGCTTTTACTCAAAAGACTTAATCATTGAAGCAGCAAATACTTCCAACATCAACGCCTGAGCCCTTATCATTACACTCATTGCTACATCCCTAACAGCCGTTTACAGCACCCGAATTATCTTCTACGCACTACTAGGACAACCACGATTTACCTCCATATCAATTATTAACGAAAACAACCCCCTACTAATTAACCCCATTAAACGCTTAATAATCGGTAGCATTTTCGCTGGATTTTTCCTATCTTTTAATATTCTACCCACAAACATTCCTCAAATGACAATACCCATACATCTAAAATTAATAGCTATAGTAGTTACCCTTCTAGGTTTTATATTAGCAATAGAACTAAACATTATAACAAACAATCTCAAACTAAAATCACCCTTAAACATATTTAAATTCTCGAACATACTAGGATTTTTCCCAACAATTATACACCGCCCAATCCCTTTATTAAACTTATACACAAGCCAAAACACAGCCTCATCCCTATTAGATCTTATTTGATTAGAAAAAACCATACCAAAAACTATATCCAAAACACAAATAACACTTTCTATTATAATTTCAAACCAAAAAGGCCTAATTAAATTATATTTTATTTCATTCATTGCCTCTGCACTTATAATATTCTTACTTGTTTCCTAACTACTTCCCCCGAATAATCTCAATTACAATCAGTACACTTACAAATAAAGCCCAACCAGCAGCCACTATAAACCAATTAGCATAACTATAAAGTGCTGATACACCCAAAGAATCCTCACGAACAACACTAAACCCTTTATCTATAAACATAATTCAACCCTCTAAACTATTAAAACCAACTACTATTTCCACCCCATCATGCTCCAATAACCAAACCATTAATAACGATTCTATCATAAATCCAGACAACAGAGCACCTCAAATGACAACACTAGATCCTCAAGTCTCAGGATATTCTTCTGTAGCTATAGCTGTAGTATAACCAAACACCACAAGCATCCCACCCAAATAAATTAAAAAAACTATTAATCCCATAAAAGAAACCCCAAAACCCATAATAATACTACAACCCACTGCCCCACTAGCAATCAACCCAACACCCCCATAAATAGGTGAAGGCTTTGAAGAAAAACTTATAAACCCTAAAACGAAAATAGTACTCAATAAAAAAATTGTATACGCCATAGTTCTCACATGGACTTTAACCATGACCAACGGCATGAAAAACCATCGTTGTATTTCAACTATAAAAACTACTAATGACCAACATCCGAAAAACCCACCCATTATTAAAAATTATAAACAGCTCATTTATTGACCTTCCAGCACCATCCAACATTTCCTCTTGATGAAATTTTGGCTCTTTATTAGGAGCTTGCCTAGCCATTCAAATTGTCACAGGCCTATTCCTAGCAATACACTACACAGCAGATACAGCAACCGCATTCTCCTCCGTAACACACATCTGCCGAGACGTAAACCAAGGCTGAATTATTCGCTACTTACACGCCAACGGAGCATCCATATTTTTCCTATGCCTATTCCTTCACGTAGGACGAGGTATGTACTACGGATCTTTCACACTATCCGAAACCTGAAACATCGGCATCATCTTACTATTTACAGTAATAGCAACTGCTTTCATAGGATATGTTCTTCCATGAGGACAAATATCATTCTGAGGTGCAACAGTAATTACTAATCTATTATCAGCAATCCCCTACATTGGTACTAGCCTAGTAGAATGAATCTGAGGAGGCTTCTCTGTCGACAAAGCCACACTTACCCGATTCTTCGCATTCCACTTCATCCTACCATTCATCATTTCAGCCCTAGTCATAGTCCACCTTCTCTTCCTTCATGAAACCGGGTCCAATAATCCATTAGGTACATCATCAGAATCAGACAAAATCCCCTTCCACCCTTACTATACAATTAAAGACTTACTAGGACTCATATTTCTTCTATTAGCTCTCACAATTTTAGTGCTTTTCTCCCCTGACCTATTAGGGGACCCTGATAACTACATGCCAGCCAACCCACTTAGCACCCCTCCCCATATTAAACCAGAATGGTACTTCCTTTTCGCCTACGCTATCCTCCGATCAATTCCTAATAAATTAGGAGGAGTCTTAGCTCTAATCCTATCAATCCTAATTCTCGCAATCATCCCAATTCTACAAACAACCAAACAACGAAGCATAATATTCCGACCACTTAGCCAAATTATGTTTTGAATTCTAACAGCAGACTTATTTACCCTCACATGAATCGGCGGCCAACCCGTCGAATACCCTTTCGTAACTATCGGACAAGTAGCCTCCATTTTATACTTTTCTCTAATCCTCATTATTATGCCAACTGTAAGTCTTATCGAAAATAAGATACTTAAATGATAAGGCCCTTGTAGTATATCTAATACTTTGGTCTTGTAAACCAATAATGGAGACCCCACTCTCCCTAGGGCAAACCTCAAGGAAGAAACTATAAGCTTCACCTTCAACACCCAAAGCTGAAATTCTAATTAAACTATTCCTTGAACAAAAGCATTCGCCTTATCTTTTAAATAAGGTACATCCATAATATGTATTTCGTGCATTACGTGCTCTACCCCATACATAATTCACCCATACATAATAGTATAACAGTACATACAAACACATATATGTATATAGTACATACATTTCTTGTCCTCATGGATATCAGGCAAGTACATAACAACTTACACCGTACATAAAACATACAATGGTAAAGTACAATTAAAATTCTCTTCCATACGAATATCCTAGATCACATATACACCTATATAATATACATAAAACATATAAATATTGATCGTACATAGTACATTTATAGCATTGATCGTACATTGGCGCATTAAACTTCGAAAGTCCCAGCCACCATGACTATCCCCTTCCATCGGTCAGTAGCTTAATCTACCATCCTCCGTGAAACCAGCAACCCGCCCACCAATGCCCCTCTTCTCGCTCCGGGCCCATGAAACGTGGGGGTGACTAACCTGAAACTATACCTGGCATCTGGTTCTTACTTCAGGGCCATACCAATATACCCGCCCATTCGTTCCCCTTAAATAAGACATCTCGATGGATTAGTTACCAATTAACCCGTGACACTGGCATAACTGATCTGTCAGGCCTCTGGTATTTTTTAATTTTCGGGGATGCTTGGACTCAACATGGCCTACGCCGGCCTGCGCCCGGTCCATTGATTGTAGCTGAGCTTAACGTGTACCTCCTCCATCCTCATAATTATCATCTAGACTAGAACTCCATGTTCGTAAGACATAACTCATTAACTGTACATAAAGAATAATCCATGTAGACTAATTAATTCATGCTTGAAGGACATAACCGATTTTATGAACGCTTATATGCATGTACGCATATACCACACGCAGACATGTGCCTACGTGCGTATACGTATAATATCCAAATGTTCTTACGACAAACCCCCCCACCCCCATTTTAAAATTTCACAGCTCAGTACTATTTATTCTCGCCAAACCCCAAAAACAAGAACCTACCACGCTACTACTCATTTAAAACTAAAATGTAAACTCAATAACTAAAATAATATAACTAATCAACAAAAATTACTTCATACAGCGCACCAATTACCCAGTATAATACTAATATGATACCCAAACCTCTACTTACCGTAAGGCTAAAAACCAAAACTAATAAATAACTAACTATGTATCATTACCAAATAATAAACTGATTAGTAAGCTTTAATTTATTTATTACCTTACTTTACTGAATTAAAAAAAGTCTTTTAACTAACCCTCTGTAAGATTATTGTACGGGGGACCCCCACACTTAATATA